GGAAGCGGCAGAAATCAATGGATTCATATTAAGTTCCTCGCACCAAAAAAAAGAAATGGTTAATGATACAATCAACCGATGAATTATTACTTCATTATTCCATCACTTAAGATCTATCCGAAAAAAAAAAAGAACTAAGAACTCTGAATTGAAATAATAATATTACTGAATCATCAGAGCTACTTCGATATCTCGTTTTTAGTTCCTATCCGTGGAGTCTTTGTAAATCTATACGGTTCCAGTTCTTCCATTTCTTTGTTCCGAACCATTCCATTCTTTCAATTCTTCGCTCTTTCTCTTCTATATGCATGCTTGACTTCATTTGTTTATTCATTCAATCCACAGTCACAGATAAAACGGAAGGGCTTGCATTGGAATCCGTCTAAATTCAGTGGGATGGGAAATAATATATATGGATAGCCCATATATAACTAGTGAATATCTAATATCACATATACATTGTTTCTTTAATAACGTAAACCATCCGTATCTTCTATTGAACCGGATTCTAGAATCATTCTTCGAAACATATACAGGGATTGGCTTAGAGCCCTTACATATACCCAGCTCGACCCCCCTTACTTTTTTTTAATTCTCTAATATCATACATTTTTTTTTTGCTCCTATTCTAGATCGTATATACCGGTATGAGTTGGGATAAGCTTTTTTTTAAGACCATTTCGGAAGCTAGTCAATGATGACCCTCCATGGATTCACCTATATAAGCTGCGGCTAAAGTTGCAAAAATAAGAGCCTGAATCCCGCTTGTGAATAATCCAAGGAACATGACAGGTATAGGAACCACCGAAGGTACTAAAGAAACAAGAACAACAACTACTAATTCATCCGCTAATATATTCCCGAAAAGTCGAAAACTAAGTGATAAGGGTTTTGTGAAATCTTCTAGAATGTTAATTGGTAAAAGTATTGGAGTTGGTTGAATGTATTTACCGAAATAACCCAATCCTTTTTTGGTAAGACCCGCATAGAAATATGCCACTGACGTAGGTAAAGCTAAAGCAACAGTAGTATTTATATCATTCGTGGGTGCAGCTAACTCTCCATGCGGTAACTGTATGATTTTCCGGGGTAAAAGGGCACCTGACCAGTTAGAAACAAAAATAAATAGGAACATAGTTCCAATAAAGGGAACCCAAGGACCATATTCTTCTCCAATCTGAGTTTTGCTCAAGTCTCGAATGAATTCGAGGACATATTCGAAGAAATTCTGACCGTCGGTTGGAATGGTTTGTGGATTCCGAACAGCTATAGTGGCTGAACCTAATAAGATAGCAATTACAACCCAAGAAGTGATAAGTACTTGGGCATGGACTTGGAAACCCCCTATTTGCCAATAAAAATGTTGGCCTACTTCCACATCGGATATATCGTATAACGCTTTTAGTGAGTTGATGGAACAGGGTAAAACATTCATATTGCCCTCTGACATAAATAGAACTTAAAAAGGAATTATTTTGATTCAGCCATCTCGTATCTCTTTCTCAACTCGTCTACTTTGAATCAATCGTATATTTCGGATCCCAAGTGATCACATAATATCCCCAGTGATTTTGATCTCTTTTTTGAGACTCATGGATAGTAACCGATTCAATCAATTTATGGAGTTTCCAAAGTGATTGACTTATCCTAATCAACAATTTCTTATATAGCTAGAACTGCCCTCACAAATTGCGGATACTAATTTGTTAAGAATCCATCGGATTGAAGCCATAGCGTCATCGTTCGCTGGAATCGAAATATTTGCGAGATCCGGGTCACAATTTGTATCGATTAAACAAATTGTTGGAATCCTCAAAGTGAGACATTCTCGAAGAGCCGTATATTCTTCTTGCTGACCAACGATGATTACAATATCGGGTAACCCCGTCATATATTTGATCCCGCCCAGATAGGTTTGCAAGTGAGATAATTGCCTCTTCAACATTGCTACATCTCTTTTCGGGAGACAGTTGAGTTTCCCCGTATTTTGTTCCGATCTCAAGTTCCTGAACCTATGAAGTCTCATTTCTGTAGTGGACCAATTCGTTAACATACCACCGAGCCATTTTTTATTAACATAATGACACCGAGCCCTTATTGCAGCTGATGCTACTAAATTGGCTGCTTTATTTTTGGTACCAACTATTAAGAAGTGTTTTCCTATACTTGCTGCATCAAAAACTAAATCACAGGCTTCTGACAAAAAACGAGCAGTTCGAGTAAGATTTGTAATATGAATACCTTTACGCTTTGAAGAGATGTAAGGTGCCATTCTAGGATTCCATTTCCTAGTACCATGGCCAAAATGAACTCCTGCTTTCACCATCTCTTCAAAATTAATGTTCCAATATCTTCTTGTCATTTCTCCCCACATTTTCTCTCTTTTTTTTTATTTAAGAGGTACCCCTGAAATAAATAATTGTTCCGACGGAACCTTCTACCGGAGATTGACCGTTAATACCCAGTCCAAGTCATTAATTCCTTTCTATTCGTTATTATC